GCCAACTTGAGATTGTATTTCTTGGCATTATCATCACAAAGAAGAGATTCCGGATTTTTATTATTCTTACTTCGTATCTTTGGGTCAAATAGAGTGACGTGGCTAAGACCCAAGAAGTTTTGAACTATCTATTCCATATCCATTGAAACCAGTATTTGTGTGTTTCGGCTTGAGCCGTACGAGATGAAATTCTCATATGTGGCTCTCAGAGGGGGAGTCCTTCTTGGGTTACCTATCTCAATAAAGTATATGATTGGTTCGAAGAACGTCTCGAGATTCAAGCGATTGCAGATGATATAACTAGTAAATATGTTCCTCCTCATGTCAACATATTTTATTGTCTAGGCGGAATTACGCTTACTTGTTTTTTAGTACAAGTGGCTACGGGTTTTGCTATGACTTTTTACTATCGTCCAACTGTTACAGAGGCTTTTTCCTCTGTTCAATACATAATGACTGAGGCCAATTTTGGTTGGTTAATTCGATCAGTTCATCGATGGTCAGCAAGTATGATGGTTCTAATGATGATCTTGCACGTATTTCGTGTGTATCTTACGGGTGGGTTTAAAAAACCCCGCGAATTAACTTGGGTTACGGGGGTGGTTCTGGCTGTATTGACCGCATCTTTTGGCGTAACTGGTTATTCCTTACCTCGGGACCAAATTGGCTATTGGGCAGTAAAAATCGTAACAGGCGTGCCTGAAGCTATTCCTATAATAGGATCGTCCCTGGTAGAATTATTACGTGGAAGCGCTAGTGTGGGCCAATCCACTTTGACTCGTTTTTATAGTTTACATACTTTTGTATTACCTCTTCTTACTGCCGTATTTATGTTAATGCACTTCCCAATGATACGTAAGCAAGGCATTTCAGGTCCTTTATAGAAAAGGCAGATCATATATATTTGTAATTTATCATATAGGGGAGGAACAAAAATATTTAATTGCTACAAAACAAATATGGATTATTGAAAAATTAAGGCATGTTATTTGGATACTTCTCTTCAACTCTGAAGTATTGTATTGTTACGAATAGTTGAAGTATATTTTACTAAAAGAGGATGGATTATGGGAGTGTGTGACTTGAACTATTGATTGTTCCATGCGGATATATGATTTTTTCCGCCACGTTGGAATTCACAACCCAATGTGTCTCTGCATCCAACCATCAGGTCAATCCCCTTATGTAGCATAGGATAGGCCGGTTAGCTTGAGGAGAATCTTTTCTATGATTATACCTTAATCATGTTATGCATGAACAGGCTCCGTAAGATCCCTAGAATAAGTGATGTGGCATGATCCAATGTTCTATCTATTCCACTTTGTTTGATTTTTTTTATTATAATTATAAAATTCTAATTTATTAGTAATTAGATATTAGATTAGATAGATAGTATTTATTTGATTAATTTGATTTGATAGTAATCTAATTATAGTATGTAGATGCATTCATTTCCTTTGCATCGACCCTGATCTATAATACTATCGGAGTGAAATAAGGGATCTAAAGAAGAACAGAGATTAGACTTTATTAATAATAAGTAAAAACTTTGTATTGTTGTATGTAAGAAAATCGAGATTTTGTGGGGATAAATAGCAAACAAAAGACATGAGATAATCCAAAAAGCACTTGATCATTATCGAATTTGTAAGCCTGCTTGGATATGGAGCATTTCTTTGCCAGAACTGAATTCTTTGCAATGAGCAATGAATCGTTGCAACCCGGGGAAATGGAATTTCATAAATCTTTTCTTACTATAGAGTCATTCTACATTGTATATGTAGATATGTATGATATGAAATATAGATTCTCTATGTACCCATTTATGTTCTATGGATCTATTTCTGTCATTCTTTTGATTCTTGTGCTCGAGCCGGATGATAAAAAATTATCATGTCCGGTTCTTTTGGGGGATGGATCCTTAAGAATTCACCTATCCAAATAACAAAGAAACCTGATTTGAACGATCCTGTATTAAGAGCTAAATTGGCTAAGGGTATGGGGCATAATTATTATGGAGAACCTGCATGGCCCAATGATCTTTTATATATTTTTCCAGTAGTAATTCTAGGCACTATTGCATGTAATGTAGGCTTAGCAGTTCTAGAGCCGTCAATGATTGGTGAACCGGCAGATCCATTTGCAACTCCGTTGGAAATATTACCCGAATGGTACTTCTTTCCCGTATTTCAAATACTTCGTACAGTACCAAATAAGTTATTGGGTGTTCTTTTAATGGTTTCAGTACCAATAGGATTATTGACAGTACCCTTTTTGGAGAATGTCAATAAATTCCAAAATCCATTTCGTCGTCCAGTAGCTACAACAGTCTTTTTGATCGGTACTGCAGTAGCTCTTTGGTTAGGTATTGGAGCAACATTGCCTATTGAGAAATCCCTAACTTTAGGTCTTTTTAAAATTGATTAAACCGTGAAATGCCAGGACATAGGTATCTAAGGAAGATCCCGTTCTGGATCTTCCCTAGATACATCAATCAATTTTATAATCTTATTTATGATCTATATCCGCAAATATATGGATCGTGCCGTAGATTCAAAACTCATTCTATTCTTTTTTCTTTATAAAAAAAAACTAAAAAATTTTATAATTCCAACGGATTTAAAATTAACACTTTTTCTTAGGTAAATTGATTGAAAAATGCTTCTGTAGAGTGCCCAATATCTGTTTTACATCTTCTATGCGAAAATATTCCATTTTCATAAGATCCTCTTGACTATGACTCAAAAGGTCCAATAATGTATGTATATTGGACCTTTTGAGACAATTATAGGCCCTGGAAGGCAATTCTGATTGGTCAATAAAAATACATGTTAATGGAATTCGTTTTTTGTTTTTCTTTAAATCAGTGAATTTGTCTTGAAAGGAAAAAGGGGGTAGATTCGATCTGTTTTCATTTTCCTCGAAATTCATGTCCTTTTTTTCTGCATGTAGAAAGGGAATCAATAAATCAATCAAATTACGAGAAGCTTCATAAAGTGCTTCTTTAGGAGTTAAACTTCCATTCGTCCATACTTCTAGAAAGAGTATTTCTTGTTTTTCATTCCCATTCCCGTAAGAATGAATACTATGATTCGCATTTAGAACAGGCATGGATACAGTATCTATAGGATAACTTCCATCGTTAGATTCGTTTGTAGATTTCATATGATATCCGCGATCTCTCTTGATTTGTAATTCAATACACAAATCAATTGGTTCTGTCAGGTTAGCTATATGCTGTGTCGTGTCAACTATTTCTACAGAAGGTGGTGAGATGATATCTTGAGCGGTTATGTATTTTGGACCTCTGACGCAAATGGATGCGTCCCTAACTCCATAGAGATTACTTTTCAATACAATTTCTTTCAAATTTATTAAAATATCATGTACTGATTCTTCAATACCTACTATCGTAGAATATTCGTGCAGCACATTCTCAGATGTTGCACGTGTGATAAATGTTCCTTCTATTTCGCCAAGTAAAGCCCTTCGCATGGCAATACCTACGGTATCGGCTTGACCTTTCATAAGCGGGGACAGAACGAAACGACCATAATAAAGGCGCTTGCTGTCTACTCTTGATTCAACACATTTCCACTGTAGTGTTCGAGTGGATCCTGCTACTTCTTCTAGAACCATACTATTATTTTTTTTTTCTTTATGATTATTGGATCGGATCATTGACTCATTTATTTTTCTTGGAATCTCTTGAATTCTTATTTCTACACACGTCTTTTTTTAGGGGGGCGACATCCATTATGTGGCATGGGTGTTACATCACGTACGAAACTTAATAGTATTCCGCTTCTACGAATGGCTCGTAATGCCGCATCTCTTCCGAGACCTGGACCCTTTATCATAACTTCTGCTCGTTGCATACCCTGATCCACTACTGTACGAATAGCGTTGAGTGCTGCTGCTTGAGCAGCATAAGGTGTTCCTTTTCTTGTGCCTCTGAATCCAGAAGTCCCCGCGGAAGCCCAAGAAACTACCCGACCTCGTACGTCTGTAACAGTTACAATAGTATTGTTGAAACTCGCTTGAACATGAATAACTCCTTTCGGTATTCGACGTTCATTCTTATGTGAACCAATACGTGCATTCTTACGTAAACCAATTTTTGCTATAGGTTTTGTCATATTTTATTATCTCATATTCATAAGAATAAAAAAAAAATAAGGAAGAATCAGAAATATACAGAAAGATACGCGGAATATCCATTTTATATGAAAACTGATTCTTTTTTCTTTCTTTTTACATGTACATGGGTTTTTTTCTTTTAGAAAGTTCTTTATTTAGAACTTGAGAAGAATTATCCCTGTCTCTGTTTATGTCTCGGATTGGAACAAATTACTATAATTCGCCCGCGCCTACGGATCAGTCGACATTTTTCACAAATTTTACGAACAGAAGCCCTTATTTTCATATTTTTTATTCCTTACCTTCATTCTGAATCTATTTTTTTGGAAACAAAAATTAGTTTTTTTTTAGAATTATACCCCTACGAGAGGGATGTTTAAAAGAATGATCTAATCGTTCGAATCTTTTTTTCGAAGTCTATAAATAATGCGTCCCCTGGTTGAATCATAACGACTCATTTCTATTTTTACTCTATCTCCGGGTAGTATACGTATAAAACTGCGTCGGATTCTCCCTGAAATATAACCTAGAATTAGATCTTGATTATCTAATCGAACTCGAAACATACCGTTGGAAAGTGACTCAGTAATTAAACCCTCATGAATCAATTTTTGTTCTTTCATTTCAGATAACCCCCTTTAAGTATCAACTACTAGAGGAAGAGTTCTATAATTCTATAATTCACTTCTCCTCTCTATTTTACAAATAGATAAATAGTAAATTCGAGAGAGTATTAAGTTACCGCAGGAGAATCACCATATATAACACAAAATTTCTCCTCCAATTTTTGCTAGTCGAGCTTCTCGATCTGTCATTATACCTCGAGCAGTAGAAAGAATTATAATCCCCATTCCGCCTAAAATCTTAGGAATTCGTTGATAGTTGGAATAAATTCGTAGACCGGGTCGGCTGATACGCTTTAAAATAATTTTATTCCCTTTCCTAGTCTTTCTATGTCGTAAGGTTAAAACCAAGAATTTTTTTTTACTTTCTTGATGTTTTCGAACGTTTTCAATAAAACCTTCTCGTAAAAGTATTTTCACAATATTTTTAGTGATATTAGTAGATGCTATTTGAACCCTTCCCTTTTTATCCATGTCAGCATTTCTTATAGAAGTTATTATATCGGCAATAATGTCCCTACCCATGACGAATTATAGTTATTGGTGCCTCCTCATTTTTGATATAATCAACATGCTTTTTTTGTTTTAGTTTCATTTTTTTCTTTTTTCTTTTTTATTTAATTTTTTTTATTATTAAATTTATTATTAAATTATAATTTCTTTTAATTAAAAGTATATGCATGAGACACGATCTATTAATTGGATCTATTTCTGATATTCAAATTAATAGAAAATAGAATTTAAATTCTAGAATTATATATTCTATTCTATATCTATACTATGATATAAATATGATACTATGATATAAATATGATATAACTAGAAATAAAAATAGGAATGAATATACTATAAAATAGTATAATTTAATATATCAAAATATAAAATATAAATAGTCGAATAATAATAATTAAATATTAATTAATATAATAATAATTAATTAATAAATTAATATATTAATAATATAATTAATATAATATAATATATATAATATATTAATATAATAATTAATATAATAAAAATAATAATTAATATAATAAAATATAATAATAATATATAATATAGAGAATAGAATAATATAGAGAATAGAAATATAAAATAAAGTATGTCCTATTTTAACCTACTAGTCTGATTTAGAAGACTATAAGACTTCGGGTGCTAATGAAACTATTTTAGTAAAATTCAACTGTCTCAATTCCCGAGCAATCGCACCAAAAATTCTAGTTCCTTTTGGATTTCCTTCTTTATCAATGATAACCGCTGCATTGTCATCATATCGTATTATCATGCCATTGTCACGTTTGAGTTCTTTACACGTGCGTACAATCACAGCTCTAATTACTTCTGATCTTTCTAGAGGCATGTTGGGCACTGCTTCTTTGATTACAGCAACAATAACATCGCCAATATGAGCATATCGTTGATTACCAGTTCCTATGATTCGAATACACATCAACTCTCGAGCTCCGCTGTTATCCGCTACATTTAAAAGGGTCTGAGGTTGAATCATATCATTTTTTTTTTTTTTTATCTCTTATTTCAATGCAAGGGACAAGGGAAAAAATAAATATTGTCTGTCCAGAGATAAAGAAATCCGCGTTTGTTTTTTCATTCTCAATACACCTTTACTTACTTTTGTTTACCTATCCTGATCCTAAAATAACAAATTGAGTTCGTATAGGCATTTTGCATGCAGTTATTTTCATAGCTGCTTTGGCTACAGTTTCTGATACTCCACTTATTTCATAAAGTATTCGGCCCGGTTTAACAACGGATACCCAATATTCGGGGGATCCCTTCCCCGAACCCATACGTGTTTCCATAGGTCTTACTGTAACAGGTTTGTCGGGAAAGATACGTACCCATACCTTTCCACCACGACGTGCATATCGTGTCATTGATCTTCGCCCTGCTTCTATTTGTCTAGCTGTGATCCAAGCAGGTTCAAGTGCCTGAAGAGCATATCTTCCGAAACAAATATGATTGCCTCGGCAAGATATTCCCTTCATTCTACCTCTATGTTGTTTACGAAATCTGGTTCTTTTTGGGTCATAGTTGATGGTTGTTTCTGAATTCCATCTCTACTGCAGAACCGGACATGAGAGTTTCTTCTCATCCAGCTCCTCGCGAATCACTAGACGTGTTTGTTTATGGATAATGCTTATTTCTTTTACTTTTCAAAAATTTTCTAAAGTATTTAACTTTACCTCATATTGAATCATCCAAAAAGTCATACAATAAATGAAAAATAAATGAAATATAAATTTAAATAAAAAAAATAAATATAAAACAAAAGGTTACGCGGGCGAATATTGACTCTTTTCTCTTTTATTTGTAGGGTCATTTTATGACTAGTCAGAAGAAATCTATGTTATTCTTGGTTCATTCCGCCATCCTACCCAATGAATCATTAGGATTGATTCTTTTTCAATCAAATCCTATGTAGTCACAGGTTCCATCGTTCCCATAGCTTCTCCATTAATGCTTAGGCCTGAACTCTGCAATGGAGCTCCCAACAAAATCAGTTATTTGTTTCTGAGTCAATCTCCTCAGTTTTCTTAACCCGAAGCTCGATTCAATTATTCATCTATGTTTCTATTATTTATATCCTTATTCTATCTTATTATTTATTTATCTATCTTATTAGATAGATAATCTCTATATTGATTATTGATTAGATTATTATTATTTAGTAATTATTTATATTTAGATTCTTGATTATTATGATCATATATTCATTCTATTTTTTATTATATTATATATTATATTTATGTTATATTATAGTTATATTATATTTATATTTATGTTATATTTATATGTATTTATATGTATAATGTATTTATATGTATAATATTTTATTATATTATTATATTAATATTAAATTAAATATAATATTATAATAATAATAATATATTATATTTGATATTATAGATATTATAATTTTTGATATTATAGATATTATAATTTATATTTTTTATATTTATTAATATTAATTTTATTAATATTTAAAATAATAAATATTTTAAAAATTATGAAATTATAAATATTTAAAAATTATAAATATAAAATATAAAAAATATGAATGTTGTATATTGATTTTGTATATTTATTTTATTATATTTATTGTATATTGATGTTGATGCTTTATCACACTGCCTTTTTTTATGGGGTGATTTTTCATAAACCATACATATTGGAATCATATATCATTGAGATCTTTATTCTCTCTTTCTATCATCCTTTCATTTTTCCACATCCCTTTTTTTTTTTTTTAAGAATTTATAATTAGATTTATTTTTTATGAAAAAAATTTCAGTTGCTATAACTATATGATCGATTCAGTCATATAGTGACTGTTTCTTGGGATCTCGACAATACGAAGCAATAAGTTGGTTATTAGTTTTGAGTTTTTTTAGTTTTGATCGTTACTAAGTTTATAGTGGGGTCATCTTTTTTTTGTAATCTCAACTCTAAATAAAAAACTAAAACTAACGAGTCACACACTAAGCATAGCAATTATACGAAACCTAAATTAAAGAGTAAATCGAATTTTTATTCAACCTTATAGAATTATAATTGTTTGTTTTTCTATTGCTCAGCAGAATGGCGAGATAAGTAAAGGTCCATTATTCTTATTCTTGGTTTACAAATACCCAAATTTTTATGCCTAAGACTCCATAGATAGTTCTAATTGTATGGGAACAGTGATCAATTTTAGCCCGAATTGTTTGTAAAGGAACCCTACCTTCTCTGATCCATTCGACACGTGCAATCTCTTTTCCGTCGATACGCCCTGCGATTTGTACTTGAATTCCTTTTGTATCCGTTTGTTCAGTTAATTCAATAGCTTTCTTCATTGCCTTTCGAAATGAAACTCTATTTTTTAATTGTAAAGCTATATATTCTGCAAGAATATTAGGTTGTCCATAAGGCTTTTCAATTCTTGTGATAGCAATGTTGAGTCTCCGATTTACAGAACGAAACTCTTTTTGTACATTCATCTGTAATTCTTCGACTCCCCCTGTTCGTCCTTCTAATAATAAATTGGGAAATCCAATATAGATTATGACCTGAATAAAATCTATTCTTTTTTGAATCCCTATATGGGCAATTCCTTCAAAACCTGAGGATATTCTCTTATTTTTTTGTACATAGTTCTTAATACAATTCCGTATTTTTTCATCTTCTTGTAGGTCCATGGAAAAATTTTTTGGTTGTGCGAACCAAAAAGAATGATGACTTTGAGTTGTTCCAAGTCTGAAACCTAGTGGATTTATTTTTTGTCCCATATTTTTCTACCCTTTGTTCCATTCATATTTTTTTATAAATTTATAAATAGGAATCTAAATTCTGTTTCTTTAGATGAATCTAAAATTTATATTTTTCTTTTAAAACAATCTTTATATGACAAGTGGTTTTTTTTATTAGACAACTACGTCCTCGAGCCCGAGTTCTTAACTTTTTAACAATAGCGCCTCTGTTGACTTCAGCTTTACTAATAAATAAATCAGCTTCATTTAAACCCATATTATGACTAGCATTTGCTGCTGCAGAATAAACTAATTGTAAAATTGGATAAGATGCTCTATAAGGCATTAGTTCTAATATCATGAGTGTTTCCTCATAAGAACGCCCGCGAATCTGATCAATTACTCTTCGTGCTTTGAAAACAGACATACATACATATATATGTTGAGCTAACACTTTTGCTTCTCTATCAGAATTTTCGTTCTTTATCATAAAAGAAAGTTATCCCCCGCCAATGAATGATAAGTGCCTAGGTGAAGTATAGTATAAGATAAGTCAGAAAAGTAAGAATAAGTAATAAAAGTCTAAGTCTTAGTATACTATAAAAAGAAAATAAAATACTATACTCTTACTATAAGATAAAGACTCTTAAGTCTAAATTAAGTCTAAATACTAATTATAAATACTATTAAGATAAGTTATAAATACTATTTATAAATACTATTAAGATACTATTTATAAATACTATTAAGATAAGACTTTTAACATGAATACTTAGTAGAACGACTAACGACGAGATTTATTATCGTTTCTTGCATGTCTCACGAAAGTTAGAGTAGGTGCGAATTCTCCCAATTTGTGACCGACCATACGATCTGTTATATAAATAGGTAAATGTTCCTTTCCATTATGAATAGCGATTGTATGGCCAATCATTGTGGGTATAATGGTAGATGCCCGAGACCAAGTCACTATTATTTCTTTCTCCTCCC